TGAGTCATAGAACTCTAATGAAATATACGGTCAACCGACATTTCTCGAGTTTGAAAAAGAGTCGAAAGAAAAGCTTCGATCCTCTTCTTTTTATCGAGAGATCCATGAATCGGGATCCTGCCGCATATAGAGACAAATGGTCCAAGGGGGGCAAGAATTTCCAGGAACATTTGGAACATTTCGTTTCTGAGCAGAAGAACCATTTTCAAGTGCAGAAGAGCCGTTTTCAAGCAGTCTTCGATCGATTCCATCAATCTCAATATTCGATTGATTGGTCCGTGTTTATTGACAAACAAGATTTTCCTAAGTCTAAGGCACGTCTTTTCTTTTTGTTCGTATTAGTTCGTTCCTTTTTGTACAAGTCACTTTCTGGCTTGTTGTCGAAGGTACTCCCTTTTTTCTTTGTGAGTTGCGGGAATATCCCCATTCATAGGTCCGAGATCCGCATCTATGAATTGAAGGGTCCGACTGATCAACCCTGCAATCCGTTGTTAGAATCAATAGGTCTTCAAATCGTTCATTTGAACAAATTGAAACCCTGCTTATTGGATGATCATGAGACTTCCCAAAAATCCAAAATTGTAGGAACAATTGATAACACGGATTCCTATTTCTCAATTCTATTCGACGATGAAGAGAATTGGCTGAATCCCGTGAAAGCATTTGATAGAAGTTCATTGATATCTGCTTTTTATAAAGCAAATAGACTTCGATTCTTGAATAATCCACATCCGTTCTCCTTCTATTGTAACAAAATCTTCCCTTTTGTTGTGGAAAAAGCTCGTTTCAAGACTTCTGATTTTTTGTATGGACAATTCCTTAATACTTTCTTCATTCGCAAGAAAGCATTTTCTTTGTGCGGCGAAAAACATGCTTTTGGGGAGAGAGCTACTCTTTTACCAATCGAGTCAGAGGTATCTAAGATACTCATACCTCAGGTATCTAAGATACTCATACCTGACGATTTTCCACAAAGTGGTGACCAAAGGTATAACTTGTGCAAATCTTTCCATTTCCCAACGCGATCTGTTCCATTAGTTGATAGAGCCCTTTACTCGATCGCCGACATTTCTGAAACACCTCTAACAGAGGGACAAAAGGTCAATTTGGAAAGAACTTCTTTTCAACCTCTTTCAGATATTCATTTATCTGATTCAGAAAGGAAGAACTTGCATCAAGATCCCAATTTCAATTCAAACATGGGTTTGATTCACACTCCATATTCTGAAAAAGATTTACCGTCCGAAAAGAGGAAAAAACGGAATCTTGGTCGAAATCTAAAGAAATGCGTTGAGAAAGGGCAGATGTTTCGAACTCTTCTCTCGAAGATGTATCGAACCCTTCTCTCAAAATGGAATCTCTTCCAAACATATATGCCATGGTTCCTTACTTCGACAGGGTACAAATATCTCACTTTGCTATTTTTAGATCTTTTTTCAGACCTATTGCCGATACTCAGTCTAGGTATCCGTCAAAATTGTGTATCCCTTTTTGATCATATTCTGGGTGATATTCTGGATGATATTAGGCAGGGGGTCATTAGACCGTGGCAAATTCTTCAGGAAAAATGGGTTCTTCCACAAAGGAACCGGATAAGGGAGATTTCGAGGATGTGTTTACGAAATCTGACTCTGTCTGCAGAAAGGATTCGTCGAAATAATGAGTCACCATTGACACATACACATCTGAGATCACCCAATGTTATGGAGTTCCTCTATTCAACCCTTTGACTTCTTCTTGTTGCTGGATATCTCGTTTGTACATATCTTTCCCGTCTTTCCAAAGACTATGGTGAGTTACAGACAGAGCTCAAAAAGGTCAAATCTTTGATGATTCCATCATACACGATTGAGTTGCGAAAACTTATGGATAGGTATCCTCCATCTGAACTGAATTCTTTCGGATTCAAGAATCTCTTTCTAGTTGCTATGGAAGAACTAAAGGAGTCTCTTTCTGTAGTCGGCAACATGCTAGAGGGTGGTGGTCGCGCTTATGGGGTCGAATCAATCTTTTCTAATTGGAATCTCAATCTCATCGATATCAGCGATCTTATCAGTCTCATACCAAACCCCATCGATCGAATCACTTTTTCGATAAATACGAGACATCTAAGTCATACAAGTAAAGAGATCTATTCATTGATAAGAAAAAGAGAAAGGGTGTACGGTGCTTGGATTGATGATAAAATAGAATCCTTCCTCTCGACCTCTGTGGCTATTGATGATTGCGACAGAGGCAACTTGCTTCAGTTCTCCACCCTCACCTTAACGACAGAAAAAGGGGTTGATCAAATTCTATTGAGTCTGACTCAGAGTTCAAAGAATGCCTCTGGTTCTCAAATGATTGAACAACCGGGAGAAATGTACTTACGACACTTAGTTGAGCTTCAGAAGAAGTCTCTATTGGGTTATGAGTTCAATACATTCTCTTTAGCAGAAAGACGGATATTCCTTGCTCATTATCAGACAATGACTTATTCAAAAACCTCGTGTGGGGTTAATGGTTTTCATTTCCCATCTCATGAAAAACCCTTTTCGCTCCGCTTAGACCTATCCCCCCCTAGGGGTATTTTAGTGATAGGTTCTATAGGAACTGGACGATCCTATTTGATCAAATCCCTAGCGACAAATACCCACTTTCCCCTTATTACGTTAGAGATGGAAGCGCGCTCCTCCTGGCCTTTTTTCCAGCATTTGGATGAGATCTATGGTGACCAGCTGGAGTATGTGTATGACGATACTAGTCTTAGTGTGGAGGTGGAGGAAGAGGAGGACACTTCCTGGGGTATTGAGGAGTGGAGTCTTCCTGATACTCGTGAGGATGACGAGATTGAGGATCAGGCTGAGATGGATACGAGACGTGATCTTGATGGTATTGAGTATACGCATGCTATTGAGGATATGATTGATGTGGGGATTTCTGTTGATGCTCAGTTCAATTTTTTACCTGAGTCCATTCTCATCAACGAAATTGAGGGTCATGATGTGGATGAGCTGGACGAGGCGGAGACGGAGTTGTGGGAGTTATGGATGGAGGAATGGGACCGGCACCTACTTGGTATCTCCCTTCAATTCGCATTAGTAAGAGCAATGACTCCTTGCATATTATGGATTCCAAACATTCATGATGTGGATCTGGAGGATAGGACAACCCTGGCCGGATTAATGAACTCTCTCTCTGGGGATTGGGAAGGACGTTCCACTAGAAAGACTCTTGTTATTGCTTCGACTCATCTTCCCAAAAAAGTAGATCCCGCTCTAATAGCTTCAAATAGATTCAATACATGCATTAAGGTACGAAGGCTTCTTAGTACACAAGAACGAGAGCGCTTTTTCACTCTTTCATATACTAGAGGATTTCACTTGGAAAAGGAAATGTTCGATACTAATCGATTCCGGTCTATAACCACACAAGATCTTGCAGCACTTACCAATGAGGCCCTATCGATTAGTATTACACAAAAAAAATCCATTATAGACACGAATACAATTCGATTTGCTCTTCATAGGCAAACTTGGGCTGTGGAATCCCGGTCAATCTCGATTTCGGATCACGGGATCCTTTTCTATCAGACAGGAAGGGCTCTTGCACAAAATCTATTTCTAAGTCAAGGCCTCATAGATCCTATCTCTGTATATATAAAGAATAAGTCGTGTAACGACGACGGTTATTCTTATTTGTACAGGTGGTACTTAGAGCTTGGAACGAGCATGAAGAGGTTAACGATACTTCTTTATCGTTTGAGTTGTTTTGCCGGATCGGTCGCTCAAGACCTTTGGTCTCCACCTGGGCCCGATGACAAAGCGGAGATGTTTTCTTATGGACTTGTTGAGAATGATTCTCATCTAGCTCAGGGCCTATTAGAACTAGAAGGCGCTCTGGTGGCCTCACGGACAGAAAAAGCTTGCAGTCGGTTTGATAATGATCAAGTGACACTGCTTTTTCGGGCCGAACCCAGCTTAGATAGAATGCAAGATGGATTTTGTTCTATCTTTGAACAAGAGGGAGAAGAAGGAGCCCCTGGCCTAGAGAAGCCTTTCGTCACTCACATAGTTTCGGCTCCTAGAATATGGAACCCTTGGCTCATTCTATTTGATTGGATCGATATCGAGGAGGCTCAGCGTAAAGATGAAGAGACTGAGCTTCAGGATGAAGAGGCTGAGCTTCAAGAGTTTCAAGATCTTGAAGATCCTCAAGATCTTGAGGGTGGGCTTCAAGAGCTTCAAGGTCTTCAAAAGGAAGAGGCCTATCTTTATCAAAAGGCTCTTGAGCTTCAAGCTCAAGAGGATGATGAGCTTCAAAAGTATGGTCCGGGGTTCTTGGAGAGTGGAACCATAATGAAGAAGTATCCGACACGAAATCGATTTTTCACAGAACAAGGCTTTTTTCAAGCAAGCCAATTCATTTGGGACCCTGCGGATTCACTCTTTTTCCTACTCAAAGAGCAGGCTCTTGGCTTTGTGTTTTCGCATCCAGAGTTCTTTGCAGATGAAGAGATCTCAAAAGAAGGGCTTCTTGCTTTGACTGTCCAAAGACTTCCTTTCTCCACAACTTGCCACTGGTTTATCAAGAAAAGGCAAGAAAGGCACTTCGAATTCTTGATTCATCGCGAGAAATGGATTAGAACGAATAGTTCATTATCTAATGGATTTTTCTGTTCTAAGACTCAGACTCTATTTGAGAGTTATCAGTATTTATCAAATCTCTTCCTATCTAACGGAAGGCTATTGGATCAAATGACAAAGACATTGTTGAGAAAAAGATGGATTTTCCCGGATGAAATGAAAATTCAAATTGGATTCATGGATACAGGAAAAGGGTTTCCCATTACTTAGCCGGAAAGATCTGTGGCCATGAAATAGGGATTAAGTGGAACAGAATTGACTGGGTGGTAGAGTCGTGGAAAGGCCTCTTTCTTCCATATTGTTCCGTGGAGCTAAGGTCCACGGAACAATTCCAATAACGAATCTTCGGTTTCACTGAATAACTAACTAAAAGAG